ATTAATTTAATTATTATTTTTATTATTTTATAATAGAAATAAAAATATTCTAATTAGATTAGTTTACTCAACTCACGAGTTGCTCGATAAATCTGTTGATTTCGAATCACAGGACAGGAGGGTAGATGTCACAGATGATGTATTGATTTCTTACCTATGTCACTATATTTTTGGTCGTCTGTAATGATTTATTGTATTGATGAATCAAAAATTTTCAATTGTACCTTACAAGTGGTGTTTTTGTTTATCTTCGTATTTTTTTCCAAAAATAAATGGAAACTTAGGGAAATGCTTTATAAACATATGTATGTATAAAAAAATAAAATATTTCATTTAGCTTCTTTATGCCCACTATAACTAGTTATTTTGGTTTTCTACTAGCAGCTTTAACTATAACCTCAGTTCTATTTATAAGTCTTAGTAAAATACGACTTATTTGATTTTAAATTTTTTTATATTTTATAGTTCCTTACCGTGTCCCTTTCCAATTCTTGGTTGTACAGATTAATATTTAAGAATCGATATTTCCTCCCCTTTTCCCTTTCAAACAAATTCAAATGATTGAAGTTTTTCTATTTGGAATCGTGTTAGGTCTCATTCCTATTACTTTGGCTGGATTATTTGTAACTGCATATTTACAATACCGACGTGGTGATCAGTTGGACCTTTAATTAATTAACATCTCTTTTGTTTATTGACCTCCTATTTCTTTGTTTTAATCCTAATCCCCAGGAGGTGTCAAATTCGGACTTTAGTTTAGACTGCTGTTTAAATATTTCATTTCAGTGTCATTCTCGATCTAACAAGAATGGAATCACGCTCTGTAGGATTTGAACCTACGACATCGGGTTTTGGAGACCCGCGTTCTACCGAACTGAACTAAGAGCGCTTTATTCTCATAAATAATAAATAATTTAAATAAAATATTTTATTATGAGGCCCCAATACATCTTTCAGACATATACAATATCAATATATTACAATATATTGATATTGTATATGTCTGAATCGGTCTCAATTGATCCCTTGTTACTGCTCATACAGATGATAAGTCGATAAGTAATAGTTAGAGATAGGGATGACAGGATTTGAACCCGTGACATTTTGTACCCAAAACAAACGCGCTACCAAGCTGCGCTACATCCCTTTCAATTGGTTTCTAGTGTCATTCATTGTAAAGAATCTTTGTCTTGTTTTCCATATTTTTCTTTTCTCTGTTGATATATATATATCAATTATTCTGCCATTTTTTCTTTCTTTTTAGTTTCCTATTCTATATTATAACTATATTATAAGAAGAAAATAAAAATATTTAATTAACTAAAAAATAGAATGTTTAGAATATAATAATAATTAGAATATAAAAAAAAAAAAGAAAGAATATATATGTATGAAAAAATAAATCAATTAAATAGGAAATTTCCCGAAACTAAACCGGAAAAATATTTTTAGGGAAAGCTCGGGCAGAAATAGACTTCTTTTTTTGTAAAAAAAAAAAAATATCTAAAGAATCATTGTCCATTTCAATTTGAATTAGGAATTCTGCCAACAAATACAAGTGGTTATAAATTAAATGACCATCTGATCATATTCTTCTATGTGATTGTGTATTACAAATTACAATAAAGAAAAGAATAAAAAGAAGGAGGATTTTAAATGAGAGATCTAAAAACATATCTCTCCGTGGCACCAGTGATAAGTACTCTATGGTTCGCGGCTTTGGCGGGTCTCTTGATAGAGATCAATCGTTTATTCCCAGATGCATTGATATTCCCCTTTTTTTCATTCTAGTTATTGGCACAGGAAGGGTTGAAGAAGATTCGAGATCCAACCCCATATCTGTGATTAATCCTTTTCTTATCTTCTTTTTTTATTCTTTTTTTATTTTATTCTTTATTTTAGAATTCGAATAAGTTAGAAAAGAGAAAGAATAAGGGTGGATTTGGCCTCAGCGAAACTCGGAATCTGGCCCAAGCTGAAATGGAATTGAATTAAAAATTTTCCATAATTGAAATGTGGAATTTTCAATTCCATTTCCATTAATAATATTAATAATAGAGTGAGACCGGAATGGAAATGAAATGGCTAGGGCGGAGGCAACAATATTATACAAGATACTTAAACGAAAACTGAAATATTGCACTGCGATTCGAATTATCAACTTCTACTTTTTTCGTTCCTTTCTTCTTCTTCGAATCCAAAAATGGAAGAGTTAAGTGAATCAAAAACCCAAAGGAGGTTCATGGCCAAGGGTAAAGATATCCGAGTCACGGTTATTTTGGAATGTACCAATTGTGCTCAAAATAGTGTTAATAAGGAATCCACTGGTATTTCCAGATATATTACTCAAAAGAATCGACACAATACGCCTAGTCGATTGGAATTGAGAAAATTCTGTCCCTGTTGTTACAAACATATGATTCATGCAGAGATAAAGAAATAGATAAAATTGATCGCTTCTGTGTTACCCTTCCCCTCCCCTCCCAAACAAAGGGAACATGAAAAAAATTACCTATTTTTCATATTTATAACATAACAACATATATATAAAGTTTATATAAATATAAATAAAAAGTTAGGTAGTAAAAATAGAAATAAAACAAAATAAATCTTTTTTGGAAGAACTGGGATTTTCGGGATAGAAATAAACAAACCATGGATAAATCTAAGCGACTCTTTCTTAAATCCAAGCGATCTTTTCGTAGGCGTTTGCCCCCGATTCAATCGGGGGATCGAATTGATTATAAAAACATGAGTTTAATTAGTCGATTTATTAGTGAACAAGGAAAAATATTATCTAGACGCGTGAATAGATTGACCTTAAAACAACAACGATTAATTACGATTGCTATAAAACAAGCTCGTATTTTATCTTCGTTACCTTTTCTTAATAATGAAAAACAATTTGAAAAAGGTGAGTTGACCACTAGAACTACTACTATCAGTCTAAAAAAAAAAAAATAGAGTTACTCTTCAATTGAATTAAAATTTGAATCTAAACTCAAATAAAATGTGGATTGATGTTTTGTTCGAAAACTACGACAATCCAATTCGGGTTGTTCATTTTATTTTGATGTTATTTTGATGATTTTATGATATGAATTCGGTTTTTTTATCATATAAAACTCTACTACCTTCCCGGAGTTCAGTCTCTGGGAAGGTAGTAGAGTTTTATATGATCTCGTTGGCAATCATAAACAGACAATCCCCTTTTAATATAGCTATTTGTGCAACTATTTTACGATTAAGGAGCAATTGCCTCTTGTACAGATTATACATTAAATTATGATAACTATAGTATATTTTTTTTTGATTCTCACCAATTGCTGCATTTATTCGGCTGATCCACAAACCGCGAAAATCCCTTTTTTTCCTATCTCTATCCCGATGAGCCGAAACAAAAGCTTTTATTTTCTGTTGGGTAATAGTTCGAGTAAGTCTTGAATGAGTCCCGCGAAAGCTTGATGTAAATAAACGAATTTTTGTTCTGCGTTTCTGAGCTATATATCCCCGTTTAATTCTGGTCATTGAATAAATAAAATAAGACTTTGTTTTTTGTTTGATGAATAACTATTTTATTTCCTTTCTTTCAGTTATTCTTTTCTCCCCTCCTAATCTATTAATAACAAAAATAGATTCTTCCAATGTATAAAATAAAAATTCCAATGGCTTTTGCTACTATAACCTTCCCAACCACTATTTTTTTCTTTTTATTTCTAAGCATTTAACCTCGAAACGAAATAAGAAATTGTATTGGTACTAGGCATAGTAAATAGAAATAGATAAAGAAATGGTGAGTTCCATCGTTTCTATGATTACTTTTTAAACGGCCAGGTCCTCTCTATACACCGGAGCCCCCCCTTCATTTAATCAATGTTATTGTTAACTTGTACAGTTCATACTCTTTGGCTCTACCCACGAAATATCTAATAATAGGTCTTTCACAACGAACGTTAGCTATACAGTAACGGTATTTTAGTATGAAAATTAGCTGGGTAGCTGACCCTCTTAGTCCGTTCTTGCAAAAATAAGAGCATAATCTTTCCACTTTTTAATTGAAATAGGATTTTCCCCGCTTAAGAGGTAACCATTTGCTTTGCTACCAATGGGGAAGCCTTGCTCATCCTAAATTGCATGATTGGGTTGGCACCAATCAAAACCATAAATTTGATACACAATAGAAATATATATATTATATTATTAATAGATTTTTAACCGATCACCGATACTTGAATAAATTGTTTCCTTTCTTTTTTGTCTGAGTCTATGGATTTGAACGAGTCGCACATACACCCTAGTACACGTTCCTCGGCGCTGAGGGCATCCCCGAAGAGCGGGGGATTTCGTGACATTTCGAATTGGCTGTCTTGTGTTTCTAATAAGTTGTTTCATAGTTGGCATGGTGAGTCGTATACATACTGAACTGGTTTAGATCAATCCGAACCCGATGCTTACGAATTACTTAATTTATATATTCTATTAATAGAACTATTTTAATAGAACTATTCCCTTAAATCCGGTAAGGAGACGAAAGTAAGAAGATAAAATAAAATCTCAAATCGTGTATTTGCGCGGACTCCTTGCCGTTAATCTTTTATTCAACCGCTACAAGATCAACAATTCCGTGAGCTTGGGCTTCTGTTGCCGACATAAAAACATCTCTTTCCATGTCTTCGGATACAAGCCATAAAGGTTTGCCCGTTCTTTGTACATAAACCCTTGTGATAGTTTCGCGCAGTTTCAATAGTTCTTCCGCTTCCAAGATAAATTCTCCCGTTTGTGCCTCATAAAAAGAACTAGCAGGTTGATGGATCATTACCCTGATGATATAAAGGTTTCTTCTCTCTCGCCCTATCGTGCGATAGAGATAAATAATAAAAAAAAAAAAAGATAAAATTGAATAACCGTACAGGCATCTTTTGCGTATTGCATACGGCTATACTATGGAATTTATTTTTTTTTACCTTACATTGAAGATCGAAAAAATACAAAATATACTGGGTCTGATAGACCCAGATCAGTAAATGATCCAATAACCATCCTTCCCTTTTTAGAGTATTTTTAAAAATACTATGACGGCTCTCTTGCTTTATTATTTCGTCTGTTATTTAGCAATCCCAAAGTTTCTTTTTTTTTTTTTCAAAATAGTTATAAAATAAAAAAATTGTTTTTTATTTCCTATTCTTTCATAACATAAATTTTTATACAATAAATATTGTTTAAAGATTTCCGGTGTGAAAACTCAAAACAAAAAATTTTGTGACACTGAAATAGGCTCCCGATAGATCAGATCAAATCGTAAATACCCCTTTTTTCATACTACTCTTTCGATACATAATCGAATGATTTTGAAAAAAAAAAAATTGCATATCGAACTCGAAGTGCCATGCTATTATTACTTAATATTCATAGAGCGAAGGCATAGTCTTTTTATTTGAGGAAAAAAAAAGACTCATTGGCGCCAAGCGTGAGGGAATGCTATACGTTTGGTAATTTCTCCTCCTGCCAAAATAAAGGATCCCATTGAAGCAGCTAATCCCATGCATACTGTCTGTACATCTGGTTGTACAAATTGCATAGTATCATAAATAGCTATTCCCGGTATTACCCATCCGCCTGGAGAATTTATAAACAGATACAAATCTTGGTTATCGTCCTCTATACTGAGATATACCATAAGGCCAATAAGTTGATTCGATATTTCACTATCAACCTCTTGGCCTAAAAAAAGTAATCTTTCTCGATAAAGTCGATTGATTAGGATAAAATTTTATCACCTAAGAGCCGTACATGCATCTTTTGATGCATACAGTTCACAAAAAATCGCAAAAAGGAATCAATGTGTAGATTTCAACCCCCTTTTCCTTTTTTCAATGGACTTTTCCGAACTTCTTAAAGAAAGGAAAGGTTTTTTTATTACATTTTTCAAGAAATATGACTTTTTTATTTTTTTGACTCCTTTCATCTATTTTATTATATTCTATCTATATTAATATAGATAGAATATAATAAAATAGATAAAGTACTAACCTTATTGAATTAACTTTTCATTGATGTATTGTTTTCATCGAGATCGAATCAAAATCGCAATGTAATTTTCTTGTTTCTGAATGGGCTTCTTCAATTCTTTTAGGTTTCTGTTCCACTCTGGGTAAAGAAAAGATCTGTCCGATTTGGATTTGCACATATAGGACAAATACTGCAATACCACGTCTTTTTGCTACGAACGCCCTTTTATTTTTCTGAATTTCTTGTTTCACGTTTTCTGCCAAATACTAAATATATGATATGATCGAAGTAGTATAATCGTAGATATATTACCAATTGGTTTTTTCTAAACAGAGCCTAGATGCTTCATTTTATTGGTCTAACCAAGCCAACCATAAATTATTCGAAATTTAGAATAGTAATCTGGATACCCTCAACCAAAAAATCGATCTAATTGCACTTCATTACACTTCACGCTCCAAATTTTTGATGATTCAATCAATCTTTTTGGAGGTGAACGAGAGTATATCTCGATCGGGGGAGAGACTGGGGAAATCCCATATAACCCAATATATCTGACAAGTCGCACACTATATGTCAACCCAAGATGCATCTTCCTCTCCAGGACTTCGAAAGGGTACTTTTGGAACACCAATAGGCATAAAATGGAGAAAAAGAATGGAGCAGTATATCTCACTTTGATGTGGAAACGTAAAAATGGGTTTATTGTGTTAAAAATGATTTGTCTTTATCATATTGTATTTAATTTATAAATCATAAATAAAAAAGGCAGACCAAATGCAAATGAAATAAAGTAAAGTTTTTACAAATAGGTCCTCCTTTGAGTGATAAACGAATATGTCTGCATTCACTGATAGAAAGACTTATAGAAATATAAAAAAATAGGGTAGGTCAACCCCCCTACCATTGCGTGTTGTTACTTATCGGGTATAGAATAGATCTGCTTCTTTTTGTTCCTACAAATATAATTGTTCCATTATTACTAAAAAACTAGAACAAATATGAATCCTTTATCCGAGATAATCTACTGAAAAAAGGGTCCATAGCATATCGTTTTTTCCAGTGCAATAAAGTTACATAGTGTCTATTTTTTGTTGATATAAGAGGTATTTTCATGGGTTTGCCTTGGTATCGTGTTCATACCGTTGTATTAAATGATCCCGGCCGTTTGCTTTCTGTCCATATAATGCATACAGCTTTGGTTGCTGGTTGGGCCGGTTCGATGGCTCTATATGAATTAGCAGTTTTTGATCCTTCTGATCCTGTTCTTGACCCAATGTGGAGACAGGGTATGTTCGTTATACCCTTCATGACTCGTTTAGGAATAACCAATTCATGGGGTGGTTGGAGTATCACAGGTGGAACTATAACGAATCCGGGTATTTGGAGTTACGAAGGTGTGGCCGGGGCACATATTGTGTTTTCGGGCTTGTGCTTTTTGGCGGCTATCTGGCATTGGGTCTATTGGGATCTAGAAATCTTTTGTGATGAACGTACAGGAAAACCTTCTTTGGATTTGCCAAAAATCTTCGGAATTCATTTATTTCTTGCAGGGGTGGCTTGTTTTGGTTTTGGCGCATTTCATGTCACAGGATTGTATGGTCCTGGAATATGGGTATCCGATCCGTATGGACTAACCGGAAGGGTACAACCCGTAAATCCCGCATGGGGTGTGGAAGGTTTTGATCCTTTTGTTCCGGGGGGGGTAGCCTCTCATCATATTGCAGCAGGAACATTGGGCATATTGGCGGGCCTTTTCCATCTTAGTGTGCGTCCACCCCAACGTCTATACAAAGGATTGCGTATGGGAAATATTGAAACCGTCCTTTCCAGTAGTATCGCTGCTGTCTTTTTTGCAGCTTTTGTTGTTGCTGGAACTATGTGGTATGGTTCAGCAACTACTCCGATTGAATTGTTTGGTCCCACTCGTTATCAATGGGATCAGGGATACTTCCAGCAAGAAATATATCGAAGAGTTGGTGCTGGGCTAGCCGAAAATCAAAGTTTATCAGAAGCTTGGTCTAAAATTCCTGAAAAATTAGCTTTTTATGATTACATCGGCAATAATCCGGCAAAAGGGGGATTGTTTAGAGCGGGCTCAATGGACAATGGAGATGGAATAGCCGTCGGTTGGTTAGGACATCCTGTCTTTAGAGATAAAGAGGGGCGTGAACTTTTTGTACGTCGTATGCCTACTTTTTTTGAAACATTTCCAGTTGTTTTGTTAGACGGAAACGGAATTGTTAGAGCCGATGTTCCTTTTCGAAGGGCAGAATCGAAGTATAGTGTCGAACAAGTAGGTGTAACTGTTGAGTTCTATGGTGGCGAACTCAATGGAGTCAGTTATAGTGATCCCACTACTGTGAAAAAATATGCTAGACGTGCTCAATTGGGTGAAATTTTTGAATTAGATCGTGCTACTTTGAAATCAGATGGCGTTTTTCGTAGCAGTCCAAGGGGTTGGTTTACTTTTGGACATGCTTCCTTTGCTCTGCTCTTCTTTTTCGGACACATTTGGCATGGTGCTAGAACCTTGTTCAGAGATGTTTTTGCTGGTATCGACCCAGATTTGGATGCTCAAGTAGAATTTGGAGCATTCCAAAAACTTGGAGATCCAACTACAAGAAAACAAGCAGTCTGATAGAACATTTTTTTGTTGTGATTTGAATTTGACATAAGGAACCGGGTAAATCTTGATCTGAATCATTGCATTTTGTTTTACTCTTGTTCTTTCTTTTTCTTTATCCGGGAGATGACCCCCCCCCAAAAAAAAACAGGTATGAAAGTTATAATTGTAAACCACGATCAAATCTATGGAAGCATTGGTTTATACATTCCTCTTAGTCTCGACTTTAGGAATCATTTTTTTCGCTATCTTTTTTAGAGAACCTCCTAAAGTTCCAACTAAAAAGATGAAATGATTTTTCATTATCTCAATTGAAGTAATGAGCCTCCCAATATTGGGAGGCTCATTACTTCAATTAGTCCCCATGTTCTTCGAATGGATCTCTTAGTTGTTGAGAGGGTTGCCCAAAAGCAGTATATAAGGCATACCCAGTAAAACTTACAAGTAAACCAGATATAGAGATGGCAACTAGGGTTGCTGTTTCCATTATTATATAATTTCAAGACCACAGTGGATCTATAGGATAAGATCTTTTATTTACAGCGGAATAGTATACAAAGTCAACAGATCTCAATGAATAAAAAAATAGGATTTATGGCTACACAAACCGTTGAGGGTAGTTCTAGATCTGGTCCAAGACGAACTGTTGTAGGGGATTTATTGAAACCATTGAATTCAGAATATGGTAAAGTAGCTCCGGGGTGGGGAACTACTCCTTTGATGGGTGTTGCAATGGCTCTATTTGCGATATTTCTATCTATTATTTTGGAGATTTATAATTCGTCTATTTTACTGGACGGAATTTCTATTAATTAGATTCACAAGAACCGACTACCTAGATTTTCAATAGAAATTAAAGTTAAACATTTAGGTCTTTGATTTTTAGCCCATTCCATTCTATTTTATTTTTTTTGGTAGTTCGACCGTGGAATTTCTTTGTTTCTATATTTCCGGAATATGAGTGTGTGACTTGTTATAATTGATCCTATTGACAGTACAGAACATAAAATAGATCTGTCATCTTGAAAGAGAAGAGATGATTTTACCCCGTCAGATATTTATTCTAATATCTGGAGCACGGAATATCGAAAATAGATTTTAAAGTATTAGAACTATGATTCATACTTAATATTTAGACCCCGCAACCGGACTGGACTAAAAAAAGTTTTCAAAAAGTTAGCAGTTAAGTTATAATATATTCATTGACTATGTGATAATCCAGCAGTTCTTACTCAGGGAATTTTTGGACTTAGATTAAAAGTTTTTTCAATCATCGTGGTTCTGGTATGAATCTGAAGTTTTTTTTTTAATTGACTCATAGGGTCTTAACAAGAGAATTCCTATCAATAAGAATGAATAATAAAG